TTTAGCCAATGATACAATCAGGGAAATAATTGGAACAAAAGTATCAAACTTCTTAAGAACATTATCGCTTAGAAAGAACTTTGCTAGCATTTGATTGCGTACCGTTGAAGTTCTTCGCCGCACACTTGAAAAATAAGCTAGAAAGTCAAGGGAATGCTTGGATAATTGGTTTAGATAGATCCTTTTTGGTTGAGACCACAGGTAAAAATAAGATTGCCATAAATTTACAAAGTAATATTTCCATTTATTCATCACAAGAGACGTACCTTTTGAAGCGAGAATTGATTTTCCTTGATACCTAACATAATGCATGTTAGAATCTGTGAATATCCATAGATTAACTTGAAAAGCCCTGGACAAGACTTCTCCAAGATGCTCTATTTTTCCATAGAAATAGATTCGTTCAACAAGGGCTCTAGAAGATGTTGATCGTAAATGAGAAGATTGGTTGCGGAGAAAGATAAAGATGGATTCGTATTCACATACATGAGAATTATATAGGAAGAAGAAGAATCTTTGATTTCTTTCTGAAAAAGAAGGACCGCCTTTCTTTGACGTAATAAGACTATTCCAATTATGAAACTCGTGGAGAAAGAATCTTACGAAATGCAAAGACGAAGCATCTTTTAACCAGTAGCGAAGAGCTTGAACCAAGATTTCTAGATGGATTGGGTAAGGTATTAGTATATCTAATACATAATTTAAATGTGAAATTTTGTCCTCTAAAAAAGAAAATATTGAATGAATTGATCGTAAATTATCGGATTTGACTCTACCTTTCCCCGTCTTTTCGAACTTTTCTAGCCAAGATAGTAATCGTAGAGAAAATGGAATTTCCATAATGACCGAAAATGCTTCTGATACCATTTCAGAATCAAAATTGTTGTTGCGTCCCCAACATGTCTTTTGTTTCCAATCATTCGTAGAATGAATCAAATAATTCTGGTCATACAGTCGAGGAATTAACCGTTTCACAATTAGTAAGCTGAATTTCTTGTCATAACCTGCATTTTTCAACAAAATGGATCTATTTAAACCATGATCATGAGCAAGTGCATAAATATACTCCTGAAAGATAAGTGGATATAAGAAGTGATGTTGTTGAAATCTATCGAGCTCTAAAGCGCTTTGAAATTCCGCCATTTGAAAGTCTATTTGAACCAAAGGTTGAGGATTTTGAGGGTTCTCAAATGATACAGAGTGCGATCCAGTCAAAACAAGGTATTTATTATAATAAGAAAATAATACCTCGGATACAAGTAAACTTATCAACAGATTCTCTATACTCTCTTTTTCCATTTAATTGAAGTAGTTTTAATTCGTTCTAGGATAACAAGATGTTTAGAAATCCTTTATTTTTTCAACCCAATCGCTCTTTTGATTTTGGACATTTTTGGATCAATATACTCTTTCTTAGACACACACCTCTCCATTGTAGAATGAAGAATGAGAATAGTTAGGATTCATTCAAAAATAAAGAATCCGCTCATGGGAGAAGCCCTTCCCGTATCAGGCACTAATCTATTTTTAACGTCTAATTAGATCGGGGAATTATTCAAATTAAGAATGGGAGCTCGTTGCTTTTTCTTTCCTTAGAATTTCATTAAATTAATTGAAGCCAGAGGGCTCTATCCATTTATTCATTCGACCCAAGTTCAAATTGAAGACATTTTGCTACCTTCCAATAAGTTAAAGAAAGTTTTATAAGGATCGGGAAAAGGAAAATATTCTCATAACTATTGATTGATACGACATGCTATTTTTTCCATTCAGTCCCTTTCAGGATCAGTCGCGGTCTTCCCAACTTTACCGATGGTATGGATGAATCCCTCGCGTCATCCAAATGTGTAAAAGATCCTAGTCGCACTTAAAAGCCGAGTACTCTACCGTTGAGTTAGCAACCCAAATATAATAAAAGAGTATGTAGAGACAATCAGAATCAAAAGAAATGATTAGACGAGGTAATCAAACGATAAAAACAAATTTGCGAATCAATTAGGAACATATGAAAATAGAATCAATTTTACGAGAAAAGAAAAAACGAGAAAAAATGCCAAAATTCATAGATCATCCCTTATGTTATTGTTATTCACTTTTTCAATAAAAAATAGGTGAATCAAAGCGCATCCAACGAACCCATTATTTGAATAAAATAAGGTAAAAAACCAAACCGATAGGATGGAAATAAATAGATCCGCTTATCACGATGAATTCTATTTGTTCCATGCCTTGTTGTCAATAGAAAGGTTAAGAAAAGAATGCAATTTCAATTGAAATAATATTCAATAAATAATGACTTGTGTTAGACTGGCACTACATAGATAGAAAAAGTTTCGATAGGGGAATACATAAGAAGTATAAACAATCTCGGATTTATTCAATTAATGTAGAAACAGAATCGAGAAAACTACAAACTTCTATAGGAATTACTACCCCTCCCCCCGCCCTTTTTTTATTGACTTCATTGAAAAATTTTTCACAGGGGGTAGATTGGAGGAAATTCTCTTAAAAACCTCCGTCGCCTCTAACAGTTTCTGAACAGTTTCCGACTTCTTTAAAATGTCCCGAACAGTTTCGGTAGGCTGAGCACCCCTTTCAAGGAAATATACAATAGCAGGAGCGTTTAAATACGTTTGATTATTTATCGGATCATAAAAGCCCACTTTACGAAGATCTCTTCCTTCTCTTCTGGATCGAACATCAATTGCAACGATTCGATAAGTCGCATGTTGCTTTCTACCACATCGTTTTAAACGAAGTTTTACCATAACATTCCTCGAATTTGAAACCCCTATGAAATTGATTCAATTATGGAATCATGAATAATTATTGGTTCAGTCGGTAGACAAACAGAATAAGATATACTTTTTCTTCTATAGATAGATGCTAAAGATTTTTCGGACGAAATCGTCTCAAGACCCTGTCTTTTCTTCGAGGACTATAATATTCTTTCTAGAAATATATATAGATATTTTAAATAAAAAGAAAAAACGAAAAAAAAAATTCAGAGAAATATCTCAGAGAAATAGACAAAACTTCAAATATAGAAGGAACATAACTAACATAAAACGAAATAAGACGAAAAAATGAATTACGTACGCATCCGCATCTTTAAGTAACTCAATAGGCTAGACTGAACAACTCTTACGGATATGGATATTCTATGGTCAATATGAAAATTGAAACATCTTCGGTATGCAAATTTTTTCACAAAGAAAACTGGTTGTCACTGAAATAGAAGAAATAGAACGATAACACTACCTACAGCACTTCCCCATTTGATATGTATTTTCTTATTTTTGAAGTAATCTTTCTTGAGTCGTGCCATAAAGGAAAGTGAATACAATGTATGACTCACTCTTCGTCTCAATCTAGACATAGATTGACAATTTATCATTCGATCCAAAGACCAAATCCCTAAAAAATTCAAAGAAAGAATATTGGTTAGAGGTCTAACTTGCTTCTTTGTTAATGAGAGTCGGGACACAGATATTGAAATTCATACTTTCGGCTACTGATTAAGGCCTATCTACTCCCCACAATTTCATCTGGATTGCTGAATCCTAAATCAAAAAGGATCCTTTATTTATAGAGTTACGTAATGGAAATTCTATTATCTAGGCAAACGAGGGACAAAGACAAACAAGGTGAAATTGGACAAAGACAAACAAGGTGAAATTCAGTCCTTGCTCCTATTTTCAATTTTACCCCAACCCCCTCTTAAAAAAACGACTTAATTCTATTATCAATTGAATTTCATTAACCAACTCTTATTTAGAATTCATAGATCCGCTAAAATGAATAGAAAATGAAGAGTTGAACTACTATAGGTAATAAGAGAGGGGGAAGATAGGTTCTTTCGCATTTCGATTCAAAACGTATTATTCCAAATTCAAATAGATATAAGGAATAAGATTTTTCGAAGTAACTAACTTGCTTCAATATGAAGGGAATGGGCCTATGATGAAAACTCTGCCCTATTTTGTTTATTCAAAGGCTTGTGTTGTCATCTATCTTCTCTCATCTTGCCCGAATCCCCAATCTATTCCATTCGATCCGCATATCATTTGCACTTGGTTTAGTTGCATTTGTGAAAAATTGAGAGATGATTCCGAAAAAAATCAGTCAAAATCAGACAAGAAAGAAGAATCATATTCTAGCCAATATAAAACCGTTAAGTAGACTATTGTTTACTTAAAACAACTAAACATTCGGATAGAATGGATAGGATATCCTCCGGGACGAAAGGGATCGAACCTTCGACTTCCAGGACCAAAGCCCGCCGCCTTACCAATCGGCTAGGCCCCATTTTTGTTTTCTTCAATAGTTCAATAGAAAGAATGGACAGATATCCTTGGGACGGAAGGGATCGAACCTTCGACTTCCGGGATCAAAACCCGTCGCCTTACCACTTGGCTACGCCCCATTTGCGTTTTCTTCAATATTTTAATAGAATGGACGGATATCCTCGGGACGAAAGGAATCACCTTCCGGGCTGAACGAAAAACCCGTTGCCTTAGCCACTAGCAACGTCCCATTCCGTAATGGATAGGAGGATCCTTCGGGGACACGAAAGAAAGAAATTCCCTTTCGCTGGATTGAAAACCCGTTGCCTGCCCCTAGACAACATCCCATTTAGTGTTCTCTGACACATTAGAAATATAGACGAATATCCCCCCTTTTGTCAAGTCGTGCGGTATCTCTATAGAAAATTTGGATATTTTCTTTGAATCTATAAATATAGATTTATAGTTCATGCTAGGAATTTGACACATGGAGATATCGAATTCGCCTGAATTTATTGATCATTACATATAATTCAATTAAAATATTAGATAAAAATATGATTTCTTCTATTCTCCTTTGAGAATTAGAGGAGTTTTGATTGGGCAGGTTCAACGAAAAAGAAGGATTTTTTTGTCTACCGTACTTTCTTCATTTTTCCTTATCTCAAGAACTCAATCAAATTGCAATTATCTACAAGAAAAAAATGTCTGTTATGCTTAATATCTTTAGTTTGATCTGTATCTGTCTTAATTCTGCCCTTTCTATAAGTAGTCTTTTCTTCGCCAAATTACCCGAGGCCTATGCTTTTTTGAATCCAATCGTAGATGTTATGCCAGTTATACCTGTGTTGTTTTTTCTTTTAGCCTTTGTTTGGCAAGCCGCGGTAAGTTTTCGATAAGATACTTAATACTATCCTATAAAATTCATGATTTCTTCGAGAAAAATTATACCCATTGATAAGATCAACTAAGTCTTTACAGTATGAACCTTCGATTCAAACCTTGAAATTCGTGGATCACGACGAGAAATCAAATCCGGCTGGCCACATTTCCCCATTCTGACCCTTTTCGAGTGAAAGGCCTTAATTATATTTACTTATATTTACTTTGAATTAGTTGATTTTAGTCTAGGGTTTTAGTTTCTATTTCTAGAAAGCACTTCATTTCTTGGTGTCAAAATAGAATCTGGGGTATCAAAATGGATGATCTATTCTCTTTTCTCGTTTTTTCCAAAAAGGGTCTTGGAGATTGTGTAATGCTTACTCTCAAACTTTTCGTTTATACAGTAGTAATCTTCTTTGTTTCTCTCTTCATCTTTGGATTCCTCTCTAATGACCCAAGCCGTAATCCTGGACGTGAAGAATAATCAAATCAAAGGTTTTTTTCCTTTGTCTAGCTTGATTTTTCATTTTCTTAGGATTTTTTTATCTATTCCACACGTTTAACTAGGAAAAAGTATTTTCGAAATTGGAACAAAAAAAAGAAAATATCAAGCCATCGACGAAAACGGAAAGAGAGGGATTCGAACCCTCGGTACGAATAACTCGTACAACGGATTAGCAATCCGACGCTTTCATCCACTCAGCCATCTCTCCCAATTGAAAAAGATAATACTAATTATTAATAGATTACATTCCACATGAAGGAAGGATTTCAAAAAGTCATTCTTTCGCCTTCTTTCTCTTTAGTATCTTTATCGTTATTATATACATATAAAACTTTTAGTAGCAATTCCTTTTCCCTTTTAGATAAAGTAAAGACTCAAAAGAGATAATACAAAGAAAAAAAACGAAATATCAAGATAAGGAAAGAGGACTTCCTTGCTTTGATTTTCTTCGAAGGGCCCTTTTGCTTTCTACGGCCTGGCCCGGGCACTACCCAGCCGGGCCTTTTTGTATTTCTTCGAATTCTAGTAGGATATTACTATATGGAGATGGAGTATAAAAATATATTAAAGCAAGAACAAAACTACGAAGGACTATTTTCATACTTACTAGAGAACTTTCTATAACTTTTGATAGAATAGAAAAGGACCGCTTCTATTATTTTTTCTTCCTTGTTTTTTTAGTTACTTGACTACCTTTCTGGAATAAATCCAATAAAACCTTATTTTTCTCTTATGATTTTGTTGATTTTGGTGCGCCGTATCTAGCACCATGCTTCCAGCAAAAGAAAAGATATAACGTGGTAGTTAGTTGCCCTCTTCTCAGACTCTGAGAAAAGTGAAAACCCCGACGCAAAACGTTATCACTCGAATTTTCATGATTTTTGTGATCACACCCAATTCCCCTGTTCGACAAAAGTCCCGGTTGTCTCTAATAATGGCATTGTAGCGGGTATAGTTTAGTGGTAAAAGTGTGATTCGTTCGATTAATCTCCTTACTAGTTAAGGGGTATTTCGGTTTCATTCCTATTCCGACCAAAAACTTTATTTCTTAAGGGGATTTAATCCTTTCTCTCTCAATACCACTTCGGGGAAAAATATAAATTCTCGCGATTTCTATCCAAAGGCCCCTTCAAAATGGAAAAATTGGATTATGAAATTGCGAAACAAAATTTTCAAATTGGATCAATACTTCCAATTGAATGAGTATGGGTAAGGGGTCCATGGATGACGATATAAAAGTCGATTTCTAATCGTAACTAAATCTTCCACTTTTTTTTGATTCGTAGAGAAAAATGGAAGCAAAATAGCTATTATATGATGTATTTAGTTTACTAGAGACATGGCCATATTATTTTAGCTCGGTAGAAAGAAAATCTTTTTCCTGTTCAGATCCTTTCAAACAAATAGAAATAGAGAACGAAGTAACTAGAAAGATTGTTATAATCGCCGTCTTCTAGAGGGATCATCTAGAAAGCGAGTCGTTTTGAATGTATTCAGACAAAAAGCTGACATAGATGGTATGGGTCTATTTTTGAAGTTGATCCCCATCTTATCTTAGATCTAGGAATTTTTCCATCTTCCATAAAGGAGCCGAATGAAACCAAAGTTTCATGTTCGGTTTTGAAGTAGAGACGTTAAAGTGAAAAATGCTGACTTGACGTCGACTATAACCCCTAGCCTTCCAAGCTAACGATGCGGGTTCGATTCCCGCTACCCGCTCTAGATCCTCGATTATCTAGTTGATTAGTTTTATACTAAGAAATCACTCATTCATCATTGAATATACAATTACCCAAATTCTGTAAAAAAAATACTAATATTATTTTA